TCTTTATATCTGGTTTACTTGTAAGTTTTACCGGGTACGCCTTATATACCGCTTTTGGGCAACCTTCTCAACAATTAAGAGATCCATTCGAGGAACACGGGGACTAGTTGAAGTAATGAGCCTCCCAACATTGGGAGGCTCATTACTTCAATTGAGATAATAACAAATCATCTTTTTACTTTTTAGTTGGAACTTTAGGTGGTTCTCGAAAAAAGATAGCGAAAAAAATTATTCCTAGAGTCGAGACTAAAAGGAATGTATAAACCAATGCTTCCATAAATTCGATCGTGGTTTACAATTATAGCTTCCCTACCTGTTTGTTTTTTTTTTCATTTTAGGAATCATCTCGAAAGAGCAAGAGTCAACAAGGCGGCAATTCAAATTAACTCCAGTACTCTATGTAAAATTCTCTCCAAAAAGAAAATAGAGGCGAAAGATACCAAAGCGGTCTTGTATCAGACTGCTTGTCTTCTTGTAGTTGGATCCCCAAGTTTTTGGAATGCTCCAAACTCTACTTGAGCGTCCAAATCTGGGTCAATACCAGCAAAAACATCTCGGAACAAGGTTCTAGCACCATGCCAAATGTGTCCGAAAAAGAAGAGCAAAGCAAACGAAGCATGCCCAAAAGTAAACCAACCCCTTGGACTGCTACGAAAAACACCGTCGGATTTCAAAGTCGCACGATCTAATTCAAAAATTTCACCTAATTGAGCGCGTCTAGCATATTTTTTCACAGTAGCAGGATCGCTATAACTAACTCCATTCAGTTCGCCGCCATAGAACTCAACGGTTACACCTACTTGTTCAACACTATACTTCGATTCTGCCCTTCTAAAAGGAACGTCAGCTCTAACAATTCCGTCGCCGTCTACCAAAACGACTGGAAATGTTTCAAAAAAAGTAGGCATACGACGTACAAAAAGCTCATGCCCTTCTTTATCTCTAAAGATAGGGTGTCCTAACCATCCAACCGCTATTCCATCTCCGTTATCCATTGAGCCTGCTCGGAATAATCCTCCTTTTGCCGGGTTATTTCCGATATAATCATAAAAAGCTAATTTTTCGGGAATTTTAGACCAGGCTTCTGATAAACTTTGATTTTCTGCTAGCCCGGCGCTAACTCTTCGATATATCTCTTGCTGGAAGTAACCCTGATCCCATTGATAACGAGTCGGCCCAAATAATTCGATGGGTGTAGTTGCTGAACCATACCACATAGTTCCAGCAACAACAAAAGCTGCAAAAAAGACAGCCGCGATACTACTGGAAAGTACGGTTTCAATATTTCCCATACGCAATCCTTTGTATAGACGTTGTGGCGGTCGGACGCTAAGATGGAATAAACCCGCTAATATGCCCAATGTACCTGCTGCAATATGATGAGAAGCTATTCCTCCCGGAACAAAAGGATCAAAGCCTTCCACGCCCCACGATGGATTTACAGGTTGAACTTTTCCTGTTAGTCCATAAGGATCGGACACCCATATTCCAGGACCGTACAAGCCTGTTACATGAAATGCACCAAAACCAAAACAAGCCACCCCGGAGAGAAATAAATGAATTCCAAAGATCTTGGGCAAATCCAAAGAAGGTTTTCCTGTACGTTCATCAGAAAATATTTCTAGATCCCAATAGACCCAATGCCAGATAGCCGCCAAAAAGCATAAGCCAGAAAACACAATATGTGCACCAGCTACACCTTCGTAACTCCAAATCCCCGGATTCGTTACAGTCCCCCCTGTGATACTCCAACCTCCCCATGAATTGGTTATTCCTAAACGAGTCATGAAGGGTATAACGAACATACCCTGCCGCCACATTGGATCAAGAACAGGGTCAGAAGGATCAAAAACTGCTAATTCATACAGAGCCATCGAGCCCGCCCAACCGGCAACCAGAGCTGTATGCATTATATGAACGGAAAGCAACCGGCCGGGATCATTCAATACAACGGTATGAACACGATACCAAGGCAAACCCATGGAAAATACCCCTTTATCAAAGAAAAATAGACACTACGTAACTTTATTGCATTGGAAAAGACTATCCTATGGACCTCCCTTGTTCAGTGGATTATTTCCTAACAAGGGTTAGGTTAATATTTATTCTATTCTGTTCGTAATAATGGAAGAATTATGTTCGTAGGAACAAAGAGAAACAGATTTATTCTATACTCGATAAGTACCAATACGCAATGGGGGATTGATACCATTTTCTATGAGTAAATGTGTCCATCCTTATTTATCATTAGAAGGACCTATGCGCAAAAATTTTCCTTTATTCATTCTGTCTTTCTTTCTGAATTTTCGTAATCTATGGATAAACTAAACTATGATAAAGCCACTATTATAAAGACAATAAAACCATATTGTTACGTTTCCACATCAAAGTGAAATATAGTATTTAGTTCTTTTTTCTTTCAATTTATGCCTATTGGTGTTCCAAAAGTACCTTTCCGAAGTCCTGGAGAGGAAGATGCATCTTGGGTTGACGTATAGTG